GCTCCTGATATATTAGCAATATTTATATTGCTAATTTTAATCGCTCTATTACTTCTATTCTAGACCCTATCCCCTGTGGTTTATCCTTATGAAATTTCATATAAAATAGAAGGTAGAAGAAAGGGATATAATGAAATTCTAGATTCGATCTTATGACCTAATTTATTTGATTAATGAATCAACAACCAAACCACCCATTTTATGAAAAAGGAGCGTGGTCTTATTCAAATTCAAAGCGCTTCGTAATCTTCAACCAGTTCTGTGCTTCAATATAATTTCCTGGAGTAAGCGCTATAGCTTGTTTCCAATACTCAGCAGCTTGATCAAACCAAGCTTCCGCAATTTCCGAATCACCCTGTAGAATGGCCTGTTCTCCTCGGTCGGAATAGGCAGTTCCTTCCCCTAGAACCGTACTTGAGAGTTTCCTACCTCATACGGCTCAGAAATTCCTATCTTAATTTCCCCTATCTTAACTGAATTCGATTTCTTAAAAATCGATCCAATTTGTTCTTGGGTTAAGCAGAAGAAGTTAATTACCTAAGTTTCAAACCCTAATTTTGATCAAAAATCAGTTTGATCTTTTTTCCCACCTTCAGAAGACTGAGACATAGATAGATCTATAGCCTTCGTTCGAATTTTCTGAAAAGTAACTATCCCGGTTTCATATAAGAAATCTCTATAGAATCCTTGAAAAAGACTTTTTCTCATAAGAAAGAAAAAAGAACTTACTATCTTTGGGATCTGATACTACACCGCTGCTTAATCCCTTAGTGGATCGGCTCTATTACATAAGCGGATTCCTAAATTTTGCCCCATATCATGGGATAAGTAAGCAGTTTTTTTTAGTTGTATCGACCCAATCGCTCACTAATTGATCTTTACGGTGCTTTCTCTATCAATTTGAGAAACTTTATCCATAGAGTAGTAGTATAGGCCATACTTTCTTCCTTTTTTGATTCTCGTGAAGTGTCCTTCTTTCCTACAGCTGATAGGGAAAAATCGTTGTTTTAACGATCCCTATGTAGAAAGCCCTTTTTCTAGTAAATACTAGAAAATTTGATCCTTCCTTTTTGATCTTTCTATAGTGGAGATAGTCGCACGTAATGACAGATCACGGCCATATTATTAAAAGCTTGCGGTAAGAAGGGGTTTCGTTCTAGCGCCCGGAAATAATATTCCAAAGCCTTTGTATGCTCTCCATTGCTTGTGTGTATAAGGCCTATGTTATAGAGTATATAACTTCGATCATAGGGATCAATTTCTAGTCGCATAGCTTCATAATAATTCTGCAAAGCTTCCGCATAATTTCCTTCGGATTGAGCCAACATCCGTTACGGTCGTTCATTCTATTCAAAAAATCTCCGTTCCAAAACCGTACATGAGGTTTTCATCTCATACGGCTCCTCCCCTCTGTACATAGTACTAAGCGAAAAAATCTATAGAATCAAAATAGAATTAGTCCCGTCTCATTATGGACCGAAAGGGGCTGGTATTTTTCCAAGAAATCTCTAGCCAACCTTCCCGCAAGAGGTTTTTCTTAACACCAATGAATTCTATTAATGCTAGAGGAAAACGATAGCTCCAAGAATTTCTTTGTTCTCAACGCCTCCTATTTAGAGGAATTAGCCACTTCAACGATCTTTGATGGTTATAGGGGTATCCAAAGTACAAACCTGATGGTTGTTTGTTATCCCAACCATTCTTCCTAGCCCTGATACCGATCAGGAAAAGGCTAATTTCTAACAAAGCTTTTCTCTTGTTGATTCCTATTTCTAGGTGTAGTGCTTTTCTCCCCTATGCTGCCTATTGGTACTAGTAGAGTAGGATTGGCCTGTAATCCATAACCTATCCTGTAGGGTGTAACCTTTCGCTCAATACTCAAATCTACAATTGAAGCATCTGAGGCCGCATCAATCGAGGATACACGACAGAAGGAATTGTTAGTTCACCTCACCTTCCCCAAGCGTGGGTTTGCTTTACTAATTTTGTTCTCTCTATGCGAACCCCCTCTCTTTCTCATAAGACTGAGGTGTAGGTAGGGCTAAAAAAAAAGAGTCAAATCGCACCATCTCTATAATAAGTAAATGCCCTTTTTTCCCCTGAAGTTGTCGGAATTATTCGCAATAAAATATTGGCTACAATTGAGAAGGTCTTATCAATGAAATTTCCATTTACACGGGATCTAGGCATAATTCCCAACCCATTCTATATAGAATTGTTTTCATTCCTTCACAAAATAACATAAAAACAAACACATTTGATTATTATAAATGGATCGATCCATATGCTCTAAATCCATATGCTCTAAATGGATAAGAGAGGTATGGATTTTCCGCTCAGATCAAACTGTAGACTTTCCCTTATATTTGGACAAGAAGAGATATGAAATATTTGACTAAGACTGGATTTCATTCCACTTTCCTATTTCTCAACAACAAGTTCTCTCATCAGCTATTTCGTGTTTTCAAAGTGATTAATTGTCTCATACCCCATTTTCAATTTTGATAGTATGGCGTAGCGTACCTTATGCAAACCGAATTCTAAGATTTCTTTATTTTTTTATGCAATAAGAAGAATTCTTCAATTCTCTTTTTCTTTGGTTTTTGGAAAACATAAACTAAAACTTTTCTAGGGAACGGAATTTATAGTCAAAAAATCCAGGATCCTTCCACTTAGATGAAAAGGGATTTTTCCAAAAGACCTAGGGAACCCCCGAACAGTTGCAAGTGTACCTCTGCTGCAGGAATAGAAAAACTCGCTATTCACTCAGTTTATTTTCCATATAATAAGATTATGTAGGAAAGATGGCCGAGCGGTTCAAGGCGTAGCATTGGAACTGCTATGTAGACTTTTGTTTACCGAGGGTTCGAATCCCTCTCTTTCCGTTTCTCTTAATTCATCAACGTTAACGATCACAATGTATCAAATCAAATAACAATTTTTTCCAGCAATAATACCCTTTTGAATTTTAATAGAAATTCTCTATAGCAAATTACTGTGGTATGTAAAATACGCATAAAGAAAAGAACAAAAAAAAAGTTCCTAGGATTAATCCATTTCTGCTAGTTGAATGGGAAAATACAAATTAAGGGCCTTAGGTCGATTTAGTTCGGGGAAAGGGGAAGGGGAAGAAAATTCTATGAACCTTTCCTTTTTTTGTTAAGTTCAAGTCTGACGAGAGTAATATTCTACAACTAACAACTCATTTATTTTGAGACCGACCCACTTCCTATCTAGGATTTTATTTACTAGTCCTTTATATTCCAATGTGTCAATCGTCAAATGCTTTGGCAATTTACCCGGGTCGGATGAAGCAATAGAATTTTGAACCAGACCTTTTGATCTTTGGTTATCTTTCGTAGTAATAATATCTCGGGGTTTGCAACGAAAACTTGGTATATTGACTATACGGCCATTAACTAAAATATGTCTATGGTTGACTAATTGGCGGGCCCCAGGAATGGTTGAAGCCATACCCAATCGAAAAAGGATATTATCCAAACGCATTTCAAGTAATTGTAGTAAAACCTGACCTGTTGACCTTTTTGCTTTTCCAGCGATATATACATATCTAAGTAATTGCCGTTCTGTCAGACCATAATGAAAACGCAATTTCTGTTTTTCTTGAAGACGAATACGATATTGCTCTTTTTTCCCAGAATGGAATTTCTTTTTCGGATTACTTCCGGATTTAGGTGTTTTTCTAGTGAGTCCTGGTAAAGCTCCCAGACGGCGTATTTTTTTTAAACGAGGTCCTCGATAACGGGACATGAAGACTCCTTTTTAATTTTATTGAAATTTCATTTTACACAATTAATTTCATTGTATTTACATTACAGAATACACCGAAATTAAAACTGAATTAAACTAAAAGATAAACAGAGTAAAATCAACTAAAGTACCACAAAAAAAATGGAATTTTATCAACATCTGGATTTTTAGTATATATATTATTTATTTTATTGTTTTGTATCTAGCAAAATTGTAAGGTAGAACAACATAAAAAATCCTGGATTCTACTTTTAATTCGGAGAAAAAAGAAATTCTTGTTCGTGGAACATCGATAGAGAAAAAGCCGACTATCGGATTTGAACCGATGACCCTCGCATTACAAATGCGATGCTCTAACCTCTGAGCTAAGTGGGCTTACATAGCAGAAATAGTGTAACAAATAAAAATGGGTATGGTATAGAAAATCCGTAAAATAGCGGATCTTTGTTATTAATCTTAGCTATGAAAAAAACTAGAACTTCTTATTCTTAAAGATAAAGTTAGCTTGATATGCTTAACTAGCGGATATCCTTAAATCAAATTATAGAATTTATTGAACTTTCTTTTTATTTCTCTAATTGGATTTTAGATATTATCAATTTGATATGGCCCGGACGAATAATCTAATAGATATAAAAGAATAATCATAATTAGATATAAAAGAATAATAATAATATATATATATGAAAGATATAATAAAGAATGAAAGATATAATTAAAGAGAAAATATGACTTTCTTGGCATTTTCATTCAATCATTATAGACATTTTTTGAGATATATATATTTTTTTTTGCAAATAATTTTATTATTAATATTTCACTAAGGAGAACATAGAATCATAGCAAATCAAATTGCTAATTCTGATTAGAAAAAAAAGAATAAATATCAAGCGTTATAGTATGATTTTTAATACTCCAAAAAGTAAGGGGGGCGGTGGGGGAGAGAAAAACTTTTGGATATATCGATTTGGATTGAATCGCAAATACATCAACGATAGAATCAATTCAATTCTGAATTGCAATAAGCAAGCAGGATCTCTCAAATAGAGTCGAACTGGTAGACTACGTCGAGTGATGAATTCAATGATTCAAAAAAAACTAAGAGATGGAAGAAATTACACAAGGAATCGTGGTCTCAAAGAAAAGGAAAATGGGGATATGGCGAAATCGGTAGACGCTACGGACTTGATTGTATTGAGCCTTGGTATGGAAACCTGCTAAGTGGTAAC